CTTGAACCCGCTTGGATCACATCTAGACAAATAGAAGCCGGTCGACGAGCAATGACACGAAATGCACGTCGTGGCGGAAAACTATGGGTACGTATATTTCCAGACAAACCAGTTACACTAAGGCCCGCAGAAACACGTATGGGTTCGGGTAAAGGATCCCCCGAATATTGGGTAGCTGTTGTTAAACCAGGTCGAATACTTTATGAAATGAGCGGAGTAAGAGAAAATATAGCTAGAAGGGCTATTGCAATAGCAGCATCAAAAATGCCTATACGGACTCAATTCATTATTTCGGGATAAAGGATAAAAAAGTAGAACTAACAGAAATGAGTCTTGGGTGTGAAAAAAAATTGCTTATTTCTTTTTTTTTTTTTAGACAAATAATATTTCTTTTTTTTTTTTCTTTGTCCTTTGCATTAAAAGAACAGATTACAAAATGATATGATTCAACCTCAGACCCTTTTAAATGTAGCAGATAACAGCGGGGCTCGAGAACTGATGTGTATTCGAATCATAGGAGCTAGCAATCGTCGATATGCTCATATTGGTGACGTTATTGTTGCTGTGATTAAAGAAGCAGTACCAAATATGCCCCTAGAAAAATCAGAAGTGGTCAGAGCTGTAATTGTGCGTACCCGTAAAGAACTCAAACGTGACAACGGTATGATAATCCGATATGATGACAATGCTGCAGTTGTTATTGATCAAGAAGGAAATCCAAAGGGAACTCGAATTTTTGGTGCGATCGCCCGGGAATTAAGACAATTAAATTTTACTAAAATAGTTTCATTAGCTCCCGAGGTATTATAAAAAGGGATCATGAGATTTTATAGTGGGATAGTTGAAAGAAATAGATTAAAAAATAGATTGTATCTCACGCATATACCTTTAATTATTCAAATTCATAAACAAATACAAATAAAAAAAACATGTTGATTATATCAAATTTTGAGTCACCAACAATTTTAGTTCATCATGGGTAGGGACACTATTGCTGAAGTAATAACCTCTATACGAAATGCTGATATGGATAAAAAAAGAGTGGTTCGAATAACAGCTACTAATATTACCGAAAATATTGTCAAAATACTTTTAAGAGAGGGCTTTATCGAAAACGTAAGAAAACATCGAGAAAACAACAAAGATTTTTTTGTTTTAACGCTGCGACATAGAAGGAATAGGAAAAGGCCCTATAGAAATCTTTTAAATTTAAAACGGGTCAGTCGACCTGGTCTACGAATCTATTCGAATTATCAACGAATTCCTCGAATTTTAGGCGGGATGGGGATTGTAATTATTTCTACTTCTCGAGGTATAATAACAGACCGAGAGGCTCGGCTAGAAGGAATCGGCGGAGAAATTTTGTGTTATATATGGTAATTTTTTTAATATACAAATTGGAGCCAAAACTTACTATTCGTAATTGTAAAACAAAAAAGAAAAGGGACGAGGAATATTGTTCCTCCTTCATTAGTTGATACTTCAAAGGAGCTTTACCTAAAATGAAAGAACAAAAATGGATTCATGAGGGTTTAATTACCGAATCGCTTCCCAATGGCATGTTCCGGGTTCGTTTAGATAATGAAGATCTGATTCTAGGTTATGTTTCAGGAAAGATCCGACGTAATTTTATACGGATACTACCAGGAGATAGAGTCAAGATTGAGGTAAGTCGTTATGATTCAACCAGAGGACGTATAATTTATCGACTCCGCAACAAGGATTCGAAGGATAACAAGGATTCGAAGGATAACAAGGATTCGAAGGATTAAGTGGTTTGAATACCCCTTTCGTGAGAATACGATTCGAGATGCCAAATCTCAAGAAACTTATTTTCGTCCAAAAAGTAGGTTACAATTTAAGATAAGGAATGAAAAATATGAAAATAAGAACTTCTGTTCGTAAAATTTGTGAAAAATGTCGACTAATCCGCAGGTGGGGGCGGATTATAGTAATTTGTTCCAATCCGAGACATAAACAAAGGCAGGGATAATCACACTCGCTAAACGAAACGATACATAAATAAGGAATCCGTTTTAACATGAAATGGATATATCCATATACCTCTGACTCATATTTACGAGATGATAAAATATGGCAAAAGCTATACTGAGAATTGGTTCACGTAGGAATAGACGTATTGGGTCACGTAAGAATGCACGTAGAATACCAAAGGGAGTTATTTATGTTCAAGCAAGTTTCAATAATACCATTGTCACCGTTACAGATGTACGGGGTAGGGTGGTTTCTTGGTCCTCCGCCGGTAGTTGTGGATTCAAGGGTACGAGAAAAGGGACACCATTTGCTGCTCAAACCGCAGCAGGAAATGCTATTCGTACAGTAGTGGGTCAAGGTATGCAACGAGCAGAGGTCATGATAAAAGGTCCCGGTCTCGGAAGAGACGCAGCTCTCCGAGCTATTCGTAGAAGTGGTATATTATTAACTTTTGTACGGGATGTAACCCCTATGCCACATAATGGCTGTAGACCTCCGAAAAAAA